TCAATTCATCCAGAATTTCTTGGGGAAAAATCAATTTTTTTGATCAAATCAAACTGCATAGTTATAGTTTAGAGTTTGTTTGCTACGGGGCATGTCTTGTTTAAAGATTCATACAACGGAACCCCACTTACATTTATTTTGTATTTCGATTCCATTTAGATATGGTGTAGATATAGGATGCTCTTACACAAACTCTCTTACTTTGTCTCGGTTTCTCCCTAAAAAAGCAATTAAATACAAATACTAAAAATAGTATAATACTAATAAATAATACTAATAATATCGTAATCGTATTAGTATAACTATTAATATCGTACGTATAATATCGTACGTATTTAGTATAACTATGTTTTTATAGTTCATTTTATATATAATATAATTGAAATTATATTATTTCACTTTTTTTTTTTCGAATCAAAACGAAAAAATTTCAGTAGTCATATGGGTAAAACGGCTAGGGATTTCTAGCATATTCTACTCGAAGTATTCTTTTCATTAAAATCCAGGTGGAGAATCATTGCTTCTATTGATTCGATAGGAATACGTAAACATAATCTAATACATCGAACGATTATATTTTATCCCCTTTCCTTGTCCTAGATTTCATTTCTATTTTCCTTACTTTATTGATTTGATTCAATCCGTTGAGTTGCTAGGAACCTTTACATATAACAACTCATATCTTTCTATACCAAAACCAAAAAATTGGAAACTTAGAATCTGTACTATACCCCCGCCTCGGACCCTCTCAGAAAGAAAAAGAATCGAGTACTAAAGAAAGACCGCGATTGGGGATGAACAAAAATACTTGTTACGGCAATAAAACTTAGTAAGACCAACCGATGGGTTAGGTTTCGCTACAAAAAGGGAGTTTGTTTTGGAGCAAACTTACACTACACAATGAAAGATAGCGCGGAGTGATAGAATCTGTGGAATCATAAATGATCTACATAAGATACTTCTAATAGAAAGAATCACACATTCTCGAACAATTCGAGAGACCAAATCCACAAACCAACCCAACTCATAGAATATAGAAGAAGGAACGTCGATACATTAAGGACCAATTCATTATCTCTGCATTATATTTGAAACAACCAAGTTGGGTTGTTGTTCGGCCAAAAAGCAATTAGTCGAAGTCGGGGGACTTCCACAAATACAAGTCCAAGAAAAGAATAGGTACTAGATCCGTGTAACTTAGGATTCGATTTAGTTGGGTCGGGATGAAGTTTTTAGACAGGATCCTGTCATGATTTTCACTTCATAAATTGACTGAGATTGGGTATACTAAAACAAAAACAAAAGTATATCAGTAACTCTTTGATCATGGACAAGAAAAAAGTCATATGCAATTCATCCATTGGAATGAATTATTGTTTTTATTTTCCTGTCCCTATGTATTCACATGAGCATATGGTAATGCTTTCATTTCTATGAACAAAGGAACCGGTTAATCCATAAACAAGTACTAATGAGGAAATGAAAACTATACTAAACTAAAATGTCTATAAAAAAACGGAATGTGTTAGGGCTATACGGACTCGAACCGTAGACCTTCTCGGTAAAACAGATCAAACTGATTATTATCGAAATGATTCGAACTGTTTCAAAGACCCAACATGCATTTTGTTGCATTGGGCTCTTTCATCAACTGATTGATGTAAAGATCAGTTAGTCCACCATATTTTTTCTTTACAGGAAGATAATAAGATGGCTCCATGTGCTCTGTGATTCATCATTTGTATTCTGATCTAGGAGCAATACCAAAGTGTTTCAAAGAAGGGTTACCTTGACTTAGGTCTGCCTCCGGCCTAGATCAACCTAAGTTAAATGGAATCTCTATCGCTCCGCTGCAAGAGTCAAATATGAGACTTCATACACCTTAAAGTTCATAGGACGAAAAGAGGTTCTTTTGAGTCCCTTATACTCATTAAGCCTGGCATTGAATGGACTGGGTATTTACCTTATCAATTAGCAAATCAATGGCGGGTTCTATTTGATTTGGCACTTGAATTCGCACTCAAATTGAACCGAACCAAATATTTGTCAGGCTATTGTTCTCTTGTTCCCTCGAATCTATGGAGTAAGACATCGATTTCTCAATAAGATCATTGCATAATGGGCTCCCTTGAAAAGCATTGGCGCACGTGTAAACGAGGTGCTCTACCTAACTGAGCTATAGCCCTTGTCATAGATATCTTAACATATAGATAATTTCTTGTCAAGATAGGATCCCACATGATAGTTCTCTGATCCGTTTACTGTTAGCGGATGGGTATTGCTTAGAAATAATATTCCACCTATAATCCCCGAGGCGATGGGTCCTTTTTTTGTGATGATAAATAACCTACTTAACTCAGTGGTTAGAGTATTGCTTTCATACGGCGGGAGTCATTGGTTCAAATCCAATAGTAGGTAGAACTTATTAGATACCAGAGTCAATGGTATCTAATAAGTTTTTCTACCCATCTTCTTTTTTTCGTTGTATCATCTAGACTTG